GCTAATGTAGCTTACCTTTTAAAGCATAACACTGAAGCTGTTAAGATGGGCCCTGAAAAGCCCCGTTAGCACAAAGGTTTGGTCCCAACTTTGTTATCAGCTCTATGCTAAGCTTACACATGCAAGTATCCGCATTCCGGTGAGAATGCCCCACAGTCACCCTCTCGGAGACAAGGAGCTGGTATCAGGCACACACCTTATGTAGCCCATGACACCTTGTTTAGCCACACCCCCAAGGGGTCCCAGCAGTGACAAACATTAGGCTATAAGTGTAAACTTGACCTAGTGAAAGCTAAGAGGGCCGGTAAAAACTCGTGCCAGCCACCGCGGTTAAACGGGAATTTGGCTCAAGTTGATAACCCACGGCGTAAAGAGTGGTAAAGATAAATTTATACTAAAGCCGAACACCTCCTCGGCCGTGATACGCCTCTGGGGGGAATGAAGCCCATCCGCGAAAGCAGCTTTACAATATCCGATCCACGAAAGCTAGGGCACAAACTGGGATTAGATACCCCACTATGCCTAGCCCCAAACATTGACAGTTTAGTACATTTACTGTCCGCCAGGGTACTACGAGCACCAGCTTAAAACCCAAAGGACTTGGCGGTGCTTTAGACCCCCCTAGAGGAGCCTGTTCTAGAACCGATTATCCCCGTTCAACCTCACCCCCCCTTGTTACTATCCCGCCTGTATACCTCCGTCGCAAGCTTACCCTGTGAGGGCTTATTAGTGAGCAAAACTGGTTTTCCCCCAAGACGTCAGGTCGAGGTGCAGCGAATGGGAGGGAAAGAAATGGGCTACATTCCCTATCTCAGGGCACTACGGATGATGCGCTGAAACATACATCTGAAGGAGGATTTAGCAGTAAGCAGAAAATAGAGCGTTCTGCTGAAGCCGGCCCTGAAGCGTGCACACACCGCCCGTCACTCTCTCCAAACTTCTTTAACCTAGTAACTAAAACAAGGCCATTTGTGAAGGGGAGGCAAGTCGAAACATGGTAAGTGTACCGGAAGGTGTACTTGGAAAACAGAGCATAGCTAACACAGTAAAGCACCTCCCTTACACTGAGACGACACCCGTGCAAACCGGGTTGCCCTGACGCCAACCAACTAGCCCTCACCCCAAAAAACAACAGACCAATATTACCAACCACAAAGCACCAGCTTTGCTTAAACAAACCATTTTTCCCCCTTAGTAGGAGCGACAGAAAAGGAACAACGGAGCGATAGAGAAAGTACCGCAAGGGAAAGCTGAAAGAGAAATGAAACAACTCTAAAAAGCTTAAAAAAGCAGAGTTTAACCCTCGTACCTTTTGCATCATGATTTAGCTAGAAACCCACAAGCAAAGAGCACTTTAGTTTGTTTTCCCGAAACTAAGTGAGCTACTCCAAGGCAGCCTCTTAATTGGGCCAACCCGTCTCTGTGGCAAAAGAGTGGGAAGACCTTCGAGTAGCGGTGAAAAACCAACCGAACTTAGTTATAGCTGGTTGCCTGAGAAATGAATAGAAGTTCAGCCTCCCAGCTTCTCACTTCACCTAAAGCCATTTTTTCTCTTCAGACCCCTGAGAAGCCCAGAGAGTTAGTCAAAGGGGGTACAGCTCCTCTGACAAAAGACACAACTTTTTCAGGCGGGTAAAGATCATAATTTTTAAGGGCAAATACCCCGGTGGGCTTGAAAGCAGCCATCCCAAAAGAAAGCGTCAAAGCTCAGGAGATCTTAAAATACCTGCCAATCCCGATAATACATTCTTAACCCCCTAACCCTATCAGGCCCCCCCATGCTCCCATGGGAGTGACCATGCTAAAATGAGTAATATGAGAGGACACCCTCTCTCCCTGCACACGTGTAAATCGGAACGAACCTCTCACCGAAAATTAACGGACCCAAACAAAGAGGGCACTGAGCATCTAATTAGATAACAAGAAAAACATTCACCATGCCCAACCGTTGACCCTACACTGGCGTGCCCTAGCGGAAAGACTAAAAGAAAAAGAAGGAACTCGGCAAACACATACGCCTCGCCTGTTTACCAAAAACATCGCCTCTTGCAAAATTAATGAATAAGAGGTCCTGCCTGCCCGGTGACATCCTGTTTAACGGCCGCGGTATTTTAACCGTGCAAAGGTAGCGCAATCACTTGTCCTTTAAATGAGGACCTGTATGAATGGCATGACGAGGGCTAAGCTGTCTCCTTTTTCCCGTCGATGAAATTGATCTCCCCGTGCAGAAGCGGGGATACGCCCATAAGACGAGAAGACCCTGTGGAGCTTTAGACGCTAAGACAGATCTTATTAAATTTATCCTAAAATAACAGGATAAAAACTAAATTAGAACCCTGCCTGCATGTCTTTGGTTGGGGCGACCACGGAGCAACACAAAACCTCCACGCGGAATGGAAAACCACCTCCTAAAACAAGAGTTACTGCTCTAGTTAACAGAATTTCTGACCACTAAGATCCGGCAACGCCGATCAACGGACCGAGTTACCCCAGGGATAACAGCGCAATCCCCTTTCAGAGACCATATCACCAAGGGGGTTTACGACCTCGATGTTGGATCAGGACATCCTAGTGGTGCAGCCGCTATTAAGGGTTCGTTTGTTCAACGATTAAAGTCCTACGTGATCTGAGTTCAGACCGGAGTAATCCAGGTCAGTTTCTATCTATGACATGATCTTTTCTAGTACGAAAGGACCGAGAAGAAGAGGCCCATGCTTAAAGTACGCCTCCCCCTCACCTAATGAAGACAACTAAAATAGGCAAAAGGGCATGCCCCTTGTGCCTAAGAAAATGGCATGTTAAGGTGGCAGAGCCCGGTTACTGCAAAAGACCTAAACCCTTTCCACAGAGGTTCAAATCCTCTCCTTAACTATGATTTCAACACTCATCACCCACATTATTAACCCCCTGGCTTTTATCGTGCCTGTTTTACTAGCTGTTGCCTTCCTAACCCTAATCGAACGAAAAGTACTTGGCTACATACAACTACGAAAAGGTCCAAACATTGTCGGACCATATGGCCTCCTGCAACCCATCGCCGACGGGGTTAAACTATTCATTAAAGAACCCGTACGCCCCTCAACCTCCTCCCCCATTCTATTTCTCCTAACCCCCATATTAGCCCTCACTCTTGCCCTCACCCTATGAGCACCCATGCCCACCCCTTACCCAGTAACAGATCTCAACCTAAGCATTCTATTTGTTTTAGCCCTATCTAGCCTTGCGGTCTACTCAATCTTAGGTTCCGGCTGAGCCTCAAACTCAAAATACGCCCTCATTGGCGCCCTACGAGCCGTTGCCCAAACTATTTCATACGAAGTCAGCCTGGGGCTCATCCTCCTAAATGCCATCATCTTCACCGGGGGATTTTCGTTACAAACCTTTAATGTGGCCCAAGAAAGCATCTGGTTGATCTTACCAGCCTGACCCCTAGCCGCAATATGATATATCTCAACTTTAGCAGAAACCAACCGTGCCCCCTTTGACCTAACTGAAGGAGAATCAGAACTAGTCTCAGGCTTTAACGTAGAATATGCCGGAGGCCCATTCGCCCTGTTCTTCCTAGCAGAATACGCCAACATCCTACTCATAAACACACTCTCCGCAACACTATTCCTGGGAGCTTCCCACATTCCCACAATTCCAGAACTCACGGCAATCAACCTAATAACTAAAGCAGCACTTCTTTCAATTGTGTTCCTATGAGTTCGAGCCTCATATCCCCGATTCCGATATGATCAACTCATGCACCTCATTTGAAAAAACTTCTTACCCCTCACCCTAGCCCTGGTCATCTGACACCTCGCCCTTCCCATTGCATTTGCAGGCCTACCCCCTCAACTCTAACCCAGGAGCTGTGCCTGAAGCCAAGGGCCACTTTGATAGAGTGAACTATGGGGGTTAAAGTCCCCCCAACTCCTTAGAAAGAAGGGGTTCGAACCCTGCCTGGAGAGATCAAAACTCTCAGTGCTTCCACTACACCACTTCCTAGTAAAGTCAGCTAATTAAGCTCTTGGGCCCATACCCCAAACATGTTGGTTAAACTCCTTCCTTCACTAATGAACCCGTACATCTTAGCCACCCTGCTATTTGGACTAGGCCTAGGAACCACAATCACATTCGCAAGCTCACACTGACTCCTCGCCTGAATAGGACTTGAAATAAACACCCTCGCCATTATTCCCCTAATAGCTCAACACCACCACCCCCGAGCAGTCGAAGCAACCACTAAATACTTTCTCACCCAAGCCACTGCCGCCGCCATACTACTCTTTGCAAGCACTACCAATGCCTGATTAACTGGACAGTGAGACATTCAACAGATATCCCACCCACTTCCTGTCACTATAATTACTCTTGCCCTTGCCCTAAAAATTGGACTAGCCCCGGTCCATTCCTGGCTCCCCGAGGTCCTCCAAGGCCTGGACCTTACCACGGGCCTCATCCTATCTACCTGACAAAAACTCGCACCCTTCGCCCTTCTTCTCCAACTCCAACCCTCCAACTCACTCATCCTGATTCTTCTAGGACTCTCATCCACATTAGTTGGGGGTTGGGGGGGACTTAATCAAACCCAACTCCGAAAAATTTTAGCTTACTCATCAATCGCCCACCTCGGATGAATAATCCTGATTCTTCAATTTTCACCCTCCCTTACACTGCTAACTCTTTTGACCTACTTTCTAATGACAGCATCAGCATTCCTTGTTTTTAAACTAAACAAAGCAACTACCATTAATACCTTAGCTATCTCCTGAACTAAAGCCCCCGCTCTAATATCACTAACCCCCCTTATTCTCCTTTCACTCGGAGGACTCCCCCCTATAACTGGCTTTATACCCAAATGACTCATTCTGCAAGAACTGACAAAACAAGGCCTCGCAATAACAGCGACATTAACTGCACTCACCGCCCTCCTAAGCCTTTACTTCTACCTACGCCTCTCCTATGCAATAACTCTGACTATAGCCCCAAACAACCTCTCTGGGCTCACCCCTTGACGCCTTCAAACCTCCCAGGCCACACTACCCCTCGCTATCTTTATAGTGTCCTCCATCTGCCTCCTCCCACTTACCCCTGCTCTTACAGCCCTCCTTATTTAAGAGACTTAGGTTAACGTTATAGACCTGGAGCCTTCAAAGCTCCGAGCGGAGGTGGGAGCCCTCTAGACTCTGTAAAACTTGCGAGACACTAACTCACATCTTCTGCATGCAACGCAGACACTTTAATTAAGCTAAAGCTTTCCTAGATGGGTGGACTTCGATTCCACGAACTCTTAGTTAACAGCTAAGCGCTCAAACCAGCGAGCATCCATCTACTTTTCCCCGCCTGATAAACCAAAAGGCGGGGAAAAGCCCCGGCAGGGTATTAGCCTGCTTCTCCGGATTTGCAATCCGGTGTGTCTAACACCGCGAGACTTGGCAGAGGGAGGGTTTTATCCTCCGTCTGTGGAGCTACAATCCACCGCTTAACTAAGCTACCCTACCTATGGCAACAACCCGATGATTATTCTCAACTAATCACAAAGACATCGGCACCCTGTATCTAATTTTTGGGGCCTGAGCCGGCATAGTCGGCACTGCTTTAAGCCTTCTCATCCGTGCGGAGCTTAGTCAACCAGGGTCACTTCTGGGAGATGACCAAATTTACAATGTCATTGTAACAGCCCACGCATTTGTAATAATCTTCTTTATAGTAATACCAGTAATAATTGGGGGCTTTGGAAATTGACTGATTCCACTAATGATCGGAGCACCTGATATAGCATTTCCCCGAATAAATAACATAAGCTTCTGACTTCTCCCGCCTTCCTTCCTTCTTCTCCTAACCTCCTCAGCCGTAGAAGCAGGGGCGGGAACAGGGTGAACAGTTTACCCTCCACTGTCCGGCAATCTAGCCCACGCAGGAGCCTCCGTCGATCTAGCCATCTTTTCCCTTCACCTGGCCGGTATCTCCTCAATCCTAGGGGCCATCAACTTCATTACAACAATTATTAACATGAAACCCCCTGCCATCACCCTTTACCAAACCCCTCTGTTTGTCTGAGCCGTCCTAATTACAGCCGTCCTGCTACTTCTAGCCCTCCCTGTCCTAGCTGCAGGCATCACTATGCTCCTGACAGACCGAAACCTAAACACAACCTTTTTTGATCCTGCAGGCGGGGGAGACCCAATCCTGTACCAACACCTATTCTGATTCTTCGGCCACCCCGAAGTCTACATTCTTATCCTCCCCGGCTTCGGAATAATTTCACACATTGTTGCCTATTATTCAGGTAAAAAAGAACCTTTCGGCTACATAGGAATAGTCTGGGCCATGATAGCAATCGGCCTATTAGGCTTCATCGTGTGAGCCCACCACATGTTCACGGTAGGAATAGACGTAGACACACGGGCCTACTTCACATCTGCTACCATAATCATCGCCATCCCTACCGGAGTAAAAGTTTTTAGCTGGCTTGCCACCCTTCACGGCGGGGCAGTAAAATGAGAAGCCCCCCTCCTTTGAGCCCTAGGCTTTATCTTCCTATTTACTGTCGGGGGACTAACCGGGATTATTCTTGCGAATTCTTCCCTAGATATTGTACTTCATGACACCTATTATGTAGTAGCTCACTTCCACTATGTCCTATCAATAGGGGCTGTTTTCGCCATCCTTGCAGGCTTCGCCCACTGATTCCCCCTATTCACTGGCTTCACCCTTCACCCTAACTGATCTAAAGTCCACTTTGCCCTTATATTTGGAGGAGTCAACCTGACCTTCTTCCCTCAACACTTCCTAGGCCTCGCGGGTATACCACGACGATATTCAGATTACCCAGATGCCTACGCCATCTGAAATATGATCTCCTCTCTAGGCTCACTAGTATCTCTAGTAGCAGTAATTGTTATACTCTACATTATCTGAGAAGCATTTACTTCCAAACGTTTAGTGCGTGCAGTTGACATAGCGGCAACCAACGTGGAATGACTCCACGGCTGCCCACCCCCTTATCACACATTTGAGGAACCTGCATTCGTACAAATACCTCCACAACAACAATTTAAGCCTTACGCCCTTGCCTAGCCCTAGAGTACGAGAAAAGAGGGAATTGAACCCCCGTGCGCTAATTTCAAGCTAGCTGCATAACCGCTCTGCCATTTTCTTTGAGACTCTAGTAAAACCGATATTACACTGCCTTGTCGAGGCAAAATTGCGGGTTAGACCCCCGCGTGTCTCTAACTCCGATGGCCAGCACCTTCCAAATCGGCTTTCAAGACGCAGCCTCTCCCCTCATAGAAGAGCTGCTGCACTTCCACGACCACGCCATGATAATTATTTTTCTGATTAGTGTAATAGTCCTTTACACTATTGTCTCGATAGTGATTGCTGGCGTCACCAATCTACTCCTTCTGGACTCCCAAGAAATCGAAATCATCTGGACAGTCCTACCTGCAATTATTCTGATTTTAATCGCCCTCCCTTCCCTTCGTATTCTTTACCTGATAGATGAAATTAACAGCCCGCATCTGACAATTAAGGCGATTGGCCATCAATGATATTGAAGCTATGAGTACACGGACTATAATTCCCTTGAATTTGATTCATACATAATCCCCACACAAGACCTAACTCCTGGTCAATTTCGTCTACTAGACGCAGACCATCGAATGGTCATTCCTGTAGACTCCCCCATCCGAGTGCTGGTAACAGCCGAAGATGTCCTTCACTCATGAGCCATTCCCGCCTTAGGCGTGAAAATAGACGCAGTCCCAGGCCGATTAAACCAAACAACCTTTATAACGGCCCGACCAGGAGTGTTTTACGGTCAGTGCTCCGAAATCTGCGGCGCAAATCACAGCTTTATACCTATCGTGATTGAAGCTGTCCCCCTGCAAACCTTCGAGCACTGATCCACACTCATGCTGGAAGACGCCTCGCTAAGAAGCTAAACAGGGCCCAAGCGTTAGCCTTTTAAGCTAAAAACTGGTGGTTCCCGCCCACCCCTAGCGACATGCCACAATTGAGCCCAGCTCCGTGGTTAGCCATCCTGGTATCGACCTGGCTTGTTATTCTCATCATTATCCCACCGAAGATTTTAGCCCACATCTTCCCTAATAACCCAACTCCTGAAACTACAGAATTGTCAAAAAAACCAACCTGAGCCTGACCATGACCTTAAGCTTCTTTGACCAATTTGCAAGCCCCTCATTAATAGGCATCCCCTTACTAGGCCTCGCCCTATTAATCCCCTGACTTTTTATCCCTGCCCCTTCTTCCAACTGACTAGAAGGTCGACTTCTGACCTCCCAAGCCTGATCTTTAAGCCGGTTCTCGTACCAACTCCTAATCCCCCTAAGTCCCCAGGGGCAAAAATGAGCCCTTCTATTCGCCACCTTAATGGTGTTCCTTGTTTCTCTAAATACACTAGGTCTTCTACCTTACACTTTCACCCCGACCACCCAGCTTTCCCTAACCCTAGGCCTTGCCGTGCCATTCTGACTGGCTACAGTTATTATCGGCCTGCGCAATCAACCAACAATGGCCCTAGGACATCTCTTGCCCGAAGGCACCCCTACCCCTTTAATCCCTGTCCTGATTATTATCGAAACTATTAGCTTATTTATTCGGCCTCTCGCATTAGGGGTCCGACTCACCGCTAACCTAACAGCCGGACATCTGCTTATTCAACTCATCGCCACAGCAGCCGTTGTCCTCACCCCGCTGCTGCCAACCGTCGCCATTCTTACGGTTATTATTCTTTTCCTTCTTACGCTCCTAGAAGTGGCTGTTGCAATGATCCAAGCCTATGTCTTTGTACTTCTGCTGAGCCTGTACCTACAAGAAAACACCTAAATCAAACAGAAAATGCCTCCACGATTTGGTCCTACTCATGTCCTTGTTGCTTATATAATTAAGCAAGCACTCGAATGTCTCATACTCCTCGTAATACTGCTAGTGCTCTTCCTCGTAGCAGAAATCTCTGTAACTGACAACAACGCTGAAACTATCACATTCCTTATACGAAGCTCCAGCCCTTAACTATATTTGCAACCTCCCCACCCTCGGCAAATCATAGACCCCTGCTAATAAAACAAAATACCAATGGCCCACCAAGCACACGCATACCATATAGTAGACCCCAGCCCCTGACCCCTAACAGGAGCAGCCGCCGCCCTCCTCTTAACCTCCGGCCTCGCAATATGATTCCATTATAACACCACTCTTCTTATAGTCCTAGGACTAGCCCTTCTCCTCCTAACAATATATCAGTGATGACGAGACGTTATTCGGGAAGGCACATTCCAAGGACATCATACACCTCCCGTTCAAAAAGGCCTCCGCTACGGAATGATTCTCTTCATTACTTCAGAGGTTTTTTTCTTTCTTGGATTCTTTTGAGCTTTCTACCACTCCAGCCTAGCACCAACTCCAGAGCTAGGAGGCTTCTGACCTCCTGCAGGCATCACAACACTTGACCCCTTTAGCGTCCCCCTGCTGAATACAGCTGTCCTCCTCGCCTCAGGAATTACAGTCACATGGGCCCATCACAGCATAATGGAGGGCGAACGAAAGCAAGCCATCCACTCCCTGCTTTTAACCATCCTTCTAGGCTTCTACTTTACATTTCTTCAAGCAATAGAATATTATGAGGCCCCCTTTACAATCGCCGACGGAGTTTATGGGGCCACATTCTTTGTTGCCACCGGCTTCCACGGCCTCCATGTTATCATCGGCTCAACCTTCCTAGCCGTCTGCTTGCTTCGCCAAATCCAGTACCACTTCACCTCTAGCCACCACTTCGGGTTCGAGGCAGCCGCCTGATACTGACACTTCGTCGATGTTGTTTGGCTTTTCCTTTACGTCTCGATCTATTGATGAGGCTCATAGCCTTTCTAGTACAATGCTAGTACGAGTGACTTCCAATCACCTGGCCTTGGTTGAACTCCAAGGAAAGACAATGAACCTAGTTACAACAATTATCTTTATTGCTGCCGCCCTATCCACCATTCTAGCCTTAGTCTCTTTCTGACTGCCTCAAATAACCCCCGACCACGAAAAACTCTCCCCGTACGAGTGCGGATTCGACCCAATAGGATCCGCCCGCCTACCTTTCTCACTACGCTTCTTTCTAGTTGCCATTCTCTTCCTGTTGTTTGACCTTGAAATCGCCCTATTACTGCCACTCCCTTGAGGGGACCAGCTTTCCTCCCCCCTGTTAACATTCTTTTGATCCTCAGCTGTCCTCTTTCTCCTAACCCTGGGCCTTGTCTATGAATGACTTCAAGGGGGACTTGAATGAGCAGAATAGGAAGTTAGTTTAATAAAAACTCTTGATTTCGGCTCAAAAGCTCGTGGTTAAACTCCGTGACTTCCTAATGACCCCCACACACTTTTCATACTCAATAGCCTTTATACTAGGCCTAGCAGGACTAGCATTTAACCGGACCCACCTTCTCTCTGCCCTTCTATGCCTGGAGGGAATAATACTCTCATTATTCATTGCCCTATCTGTCTGGACCTTACAACTTAACTCAACTAACTTTGCAGCATCCCCCATACTTCTCCTAGCTTTCTCAGCCTGTGAAGCCAGTGCAGGGCTCGCCCTTCTAGTTGCTACCTCCCGAACCCATGGCACTGCCCGCCTACAAAGCCTAAATCTCTTGCAGTGTTAAAAATCCTAATTCCCACCATTATACTAATTCCAACCACTTGACTCTCCTCCGCTAAATGACTATGACCCACTGCCCTCCTTCATAGCTTACTTATCGCGACCATCAGCCTGACTTGACTAAAAAGTCTGCCCGAAACTGGGTGATCTTTTCTCAGCCCTTATTTAGCCACAGACCCCCTCTCTACCCCCCTCTTAATCCTTACCTGCTGGCTACTCCCACTAATAATCCTCGCCAGCCAAAACCACACAGCCTCCGAGCCAATTAACCGCCAACGGCTATATATCACCCTACTCACATCCCTGCAAATCTTCCTCATCCTGGCCTTCGGCGCAACTGAAATCATCATGTTTTATGTGATATTTGAAGCTACTTTAATTCCGACGCTCTTCCTTATTACCCGCTGAGGAAATCAAACAGAGCGCCTCAATGCAGGAACATATTTCCTGTTTTATACCCTTGCTGGATCACTACCCCTGCTTGTAGCCCTTCTCATCCTACAAAACAGCGCAGGGACCCTCTCCCTTCTCACACTTCAATTTGCCCCGCCCCTAAAATTAATCACTCACGCAGACAAACTGTGATGAGCAGCATGTATCCTCGCCTTCCTAGTCAAAATACCTCTTTACGGCGTCCACCTTTGACTCCCTAAAGCCCACGTCGAAGCTCCAGTTGCAGGCTCAATGGTCCTTGCAGCAGTCCTACTTAAACTTGGGGGTTACGGCATGATACGCATACTTATTGTTCTTGAACCCCTAACCAAGCAGTTAAGCTACCCTTTTATTATTTTCGCACTATGGGGCATTATTATAACAGGCTCCATCTGCCTTCGACAAACAGACCTTAAATCCCTTATCGCTTATTCTTCGGTCAGCCACATAGGTCTTGTTGTAGGAGGGATCCTAATCCAAACCCCGTGGGGCTTTACCGGCGCATTAATTCTTATAATCGCCCACGGCTTAACCTCTTCAGCACTTTTCTGCCTAGCTAACACCAACTACGAACGAACCCACAGCCGAACCATAGTACTTGCCCGAGGCCTCCAAATAGCACTCCCCTTAATAGCAGCCTGATGATTTATTGCCAGCCTAGCCAACCTAGCCCTTCCTCCCCTTCCCAACCTCATAGGCGAACTAATAATTATAGCCTCTTTATTTGGCTGATCCTGATGAACTATTGCTCTCACCGGCGCTGGCACCCTCATCACAGCCGGATACTCCCTCTATATATTCCTTATAACCCAACGAGGCCCCCTACCGGCTCACATCCTTGCCTTAGAACCCTCTCACTCCCGAGAGCACCTACTAATTACCCTTCATCTACTCCCCCTTGTCCTTCTTGTCCTAAAACCAGAACTAACCTGGGGCTGGGCCGCCTGTAGATATAGTTTAATAAAAACATCAGATTGTGATTCTGAAAATAGAGGTTAAACCCCTCTTTTCCACCGAGAGAAGCCTGCCGCAACAAAAACTGCTAATTTTTGCCCCCTCAGTTAAACTCTGGGGTTCACTCAATCTTGCCCTCGCTCCTAAAGGATAACAGTTCATCCATTGGTCTTAGGAACCAAAAACTCTTGGTGCAAATCCAAGTAGTAGCTATGCACACTGCTTCTACTATAATAACCTCCAGCCTAATCATTATTTTTCTTCTTTTATGAGCCCCGATCTTCTCTACCCTTAGCCCTCACCCCCGCCCATCCACCTGGGCCCTCTCCCAAGTTAAAACAGCAGTAAAACTAGCCTTCTTTGTCAGCCTCCTTCCTCTATTCCTGTTCCTGAATGAGGGGGCCGAGACCATCATCACCACCTTCAACTGAATAAATACCCTCACATTTGACGTCAATATTAGCTTCAAATTTGATGTATACTCTATTATTTTTACTCCCGTTGCACTGTACGTCACCTGGTCTATTCTAGAATTCGCATCTTGATACATACATTCAGACCCGCTTATAAATCGATTTTTTAAATACCTCCTTATCTTCTTAATTGCCATAATCACGCTAGTAACTGCAAATAATATATTTCAACTATTTATCGGCTGAGAGGGGGTTGGAATTATATCCTTCCTGCTAATCGGCTGATGATACGGCCGAGCAGACGCAAACACCGCGGCTCTCCAAGCCGTCCTTTACAACCGAGTAGGGGATATCGGCCTAATCTTCGCTATAGCCTGGATAGCAACCAACCTTAATTCCTGAGAAACACAACAAATCTTTGCAGCAGCCAAAGATATAGACCTCACTTTCCCCCTTCTTGGCCTTATCATCGCTGCAACCGGTAAATCCGCCCAATTCGGCCTCCACCCGTGACTTCCGTCTGCTATAGAGGGCCCCACCCCAGTCTCCGCCCTACTCCACTCTAGCACCATGGTTGTTGCAGGAATCTTCCTTCTCATTCGAATAAGCCCCCTCCTAGAAGACAATCAAACTGCCCTAACTACCTGCCTCTGCCTCGGAGCCCTAACCACACTATTTACTGCAACATGCGCCCTAACCCAGAATGATATCAAAAAAATTGTTGCCTTCTCTACATCAAGTCAATTAGGACTTATGATAGTGACAATCGGACTCAACCAGCCCCAGCTAGCCTTCCTGCACATTTGTACCCATGCCTTTTTTAAAGCTATACTTTTCCTCTGCTCTGGCTCTATTATCCACAGCCTAAACGACGAACAAGACATTCGTAAAATAGGAGGACTTCATCACCTCACGCCATTTACCTCCTCCTGCCTAACCGTAGGTAGTCTAGCCCTTACTGGCACCCCCTTCCTGGCGGGCTTTTTCTCTAAAGACGCCATCATCGAAGCTCTAAACACTTCCCATTTAAACGCCTGAGCCCTAACACTAACCCTCCTAGCCACCTCTTTCACAGCCATCTATAGTTTACGAGTTATTTTCTTTGTTTCTATAGGCCACCCACGATTCAATTCACTTTCACCAATTAATGAAAACAACCCAGCAGTCATTAACCCTATTAAACGCCTTGCTTGAGGAAGCATTATTGCCGGACTTCTAATTACCTCAAATACTCTGCCCCTAAAAACACCAATCATGTCTATACCACCTCTCCTGAAATTAGGGGCCCTGACGGTCTCCATCCTAGGCCTTCTCCTTGCTCTCGAACTAGCCTCCCTCACAAACAAACAATTTAAACCTACTCCTCACCTAATCCCCCACCATTTCTCTAACATGCTAGGGTTTTTCCCCACAATTATCCACCGCCTTCCTCCTAAACTCGGCCTAACACTCGGACAAACAGTTGCCAGTCAAATAGTTGACCTTACATGGCTAGAAAAACTAGGACCTAAAGCTGTCACTTCCCTAAATACCCCGCTCGTCTCCATAACAAGCAACGTCCAGCAAGGCATAATTAAAACATACCTCATACTTTTCCTCCTAACACTCACCCTTGCTGTGCTTGGCCTTAGCCTTTAATTCACTAGACAGCCCGCAGCGCCCCCCGGCTTAACCCTCGAGTTAACTCCAACACTACAAATAACGTAAGAAGAAGCACTCATGCACTAACCATTAACATCCCGCCCCCAGACGAATACATTAATGCAACACCCCCCGTATCACCACGATGTACATAAAATTCTCCTAACTCCTCTACTGTTAATCAAGAAAGCTCATCCCACCCCCCTCAAAAAAAGCTAGCCGCTAGCGCTACTCCCCCCATATAAAATACTATTAAACCTGCTACACGCCGGCTCCCTCAAGTCTCAGGGTATGGCTCTGCAGCTAAAGCTGCAGAATAAGCAAATACAACCAGCATCCCCCCTAAATAAATTAAGAACAGAACCAGAGACAAAAATGAACCACCATGCCCGACCAAAACCCCACATCCCAACCCAGCCGTCAACACTAACCCTAAGGCAGCAAAATAAGGCGACGGGTTTGAAGCTACAGCTACCAAACCTAAAACCAAACCAACTAAAAATAAAGTCATCATAATAGTCATAGTTCCTCCCGGGACTCTAACCCGACCTAATGGCTTGAAAAACCACCGTTGTCACTCAACTACAAGAACCTACCCTATGACAAGCCTCCGGAAAACCCACCCCTTACTTAAAATTGCTAATGATGCCCTAGTAGACCTCCCAGCTCCCGCCAATATCTCAGTATGATGAAACTTTGGCTCTCTTCTAGGTTTATGCTTAGCCACTCAAATTCTAACAGGCCTCTTCCTTGCTATACACTACACCTCTGACATTGCCACAGCATTCTCATCTGTAGCACATATTTGCCGGGATGTAAACTTCGGCTGACTCATCCGTAACCTCCATGCAAACGGGGCCTCCTTCTTCTTCATCTGTATTTATCTGCACATCGGACGAGGCCTATATTATGGATCCTACCTATACAAAGAAACATGAAATATTGGGGTTGTCCTTCTTCTCTTAGTTATGATAACCGCCTTCGTAGGCTATGTTTTGCCGTGAGGCCAAATATCATTCTGGGGCGCAACAGTTATTACTAACCTGCTATCCGCCGTTCCTTACGTAGGAAACACCCTCGTTCAGTGAATCTGAGGAGGCTTCTCAGTAGACAACGCCACCCTCACCCGATTCTTTGCTTTCCACTTCCTCTTCCCGTTCGTCATTGCAGCCGGTACCGTTCTTCACCTTCTTTTCCTCCACGAAACCGGCTCTAACAACCCCCTAGGCCTTAACTCAAACGTAGACAAAATCCCCTTTCACCCATACTACTCTTATAAAGACCTCCTAGGCTTCGCAGTTATGCTCCTCGCCCTCACATCTTTAGCCCTTTTCTCCCCCAACCTCCTAGGGGACCCAGACAACTTTACACCCGCCAACCCCCTTGTCACTCCCCCTCACATTAAACCGGAATGATACTTCCTATTCGCCTATGCCATCCTTCGATCCATTCCTAATAAACTAGGAGGCGTGCTAGCCCTCCTTGCCTCTATCCTCGTCCTCATAGTCGTCCCATTCCTACATACATCCTGCCAACGCGGATTAACCTTCCGCCCCGCCTCCCAGTTCCTCTTTTGAACTTTAGTTGCAGATGTTATTATCCTTACTTGAATCGGAGGCATGCCAGTCGAAGACCCATACATTATTATCGGCCAAATCGCCTCTGTACTGTACTTTACCCTCTTCCTCCTGATTATACCAACAGTTGCTTGGTTTGAAAATAAAGCCCTCGGGCTAGTATGCATCAGTAGCTCAGCTTAGAGCACCAGTCTTGTAAGCTGGGGGTCGGGGGTTAAAATCCCCCCTTTTGTTCAAAGAGAAAGGTTTTCAACCTTCACCACTAACTCCCAAAGCTAGTATTCTAGCATTTAAACTACTCTTTGTTGTTTATATATGTATGTTTAATATACATAACTGTATGTTCTAGTACATTATATTATATGTCCTCCCTTATTGAATATAAATACATTCAAGAATTATATATTAACTAAGATATACTAAAACCATTCGATTTAAAGAAGTAATGTTAATGAAATCATGGATAATCGAACTCTCATAACTCAATTATTAATTTCATTGGTAATGACCTAAAAAACTCACCATCTCTCAAATTAAGCATCTCGCCCAATAAGAGAGTAGCATCGGTGATTTTTAGCCACGTCGGTTATTGATGGTCAGGGACAGTAATTGTGAGGGTAGCACAAAATGAATTATTCCTGGCATTTGGCTCCTACTTCAGGTCCATTAATTGATATTATTCCTTCCACTTTCATCGACGCTTGCATAAGTTAATGGTGATAATCATATGGCGAGATGACTCCCCATGCCGGGCGTTCCTTCCAGCGTGTCACTGGTATCTTTTTTTTTTCCCCTTTCAATTGACATTTCCCAGGGCATTACGTCTATGAATTAACAAGGTTGAACATTTTTTCTTGCTTGTCCGTATAAATGGGGAATGGGGATAAGAAATTACATAAGAATACCATATACTTATCTCACGAGCATAAAGAGAAAATTCCACTCAAAATAAACCTTAGAAATGGCCAAGGAATTTAACTTTTAAGGGGCCCCCCCCCCTCCCCCCCCCCAGGAGCAGCGGTGAAAACCTTAAACAGAATGCCTGTTAGTCGGGCTCTTTACGAGATTGAAAACAAAAACTTTAGCCTAAATTTCAAGTTCACATAAAATAGTTCCTTTGTAAGAACAAACATATATAAATATGTTTGTATTTTATATAAATACAAATTTTTATTACTTTAATATAATTCAAAAATTTTTAAAACTTTGTTTCTTCTCCCGGGCCTAAACAAGGAATAAAAATAAACACCCTGAACCCAGCTCAACAAACTAGGGATAAACCAGGAAATTTAGACATCCTTACAATTACGTCCAGCAAGGACGACACCCTATAGA